GTTATATACAAATCACTACCTCCTTTTTTGTATTTCCTTAATTTATTTCCTTAATTAAATTTCGTAGGACGAAGTTCCTTAAAAACCTCTGCCTTCTTTAAAATATCCTGAACAGTTTCTGTAGGTTGAGCCCCTTTTTCAAGGAAATATAAAATAGCAGGAACATTTAAATAAGTTTGATTCTTTATCGGATCATAAAAGCCTACTTTCTGAAGATCTTTTCCTTCTCTTCGGGATCGAACATCAATTGCAACGATTCGATAAACGGCTCATTGGGATAGATATAGATGAACAACACCCCCCCTAGAAACGTATAGGAAGCTTTCTCCTCGTACGGCTCGAGAAAAATGATTAATTCGAAGTTTTGTCTCTCTATGGAATTCTATCTAAGAAATGACAACTGAATCCATAAAATGATCAAAGTAATTAAAGATGTAAGTCGTTTTTTCTTCGCTCTTCCTTAAATTAAAATGAAAAAGAAATCATTCGTATTCTCATAACTCAAGTTGGATAACTTTCAAATAGTTCAAAGGAAAATCTTTCGACAATTTCATTTATTGAGCGGTCTTTCCTCCTTTTTTGTTTGTCTCGTTTAAAATTGGATTATTCAGTCTGATCCAGTTATTAAGTTAAGACAATTTAAAAGGTGTTTCCTTGTTCTGGGATCCTTTGTTTTCTTTTAAATCATTGGGTTTAAACATTACTTCGGTGCTTTTTAATCCTTTCAAAATGGCAGCAACATACCCTTTTTGCGATTTCTATGAAAAAATCCTACAAGATGATGGATTCCCTCGTGAAACACTTTGGATCGAAAAATTTTGATCAATTCCAATAAATTTTTTAATTTGAAACTTGCTCGAATTGGATTCTTTCGATTTCCATACCTAAGATATATTTACGAAGTTGTTTCAATTTTTTTTATTGATTGGCATTAACCCTAGACCCTTGCCCCGAAAAAGAAATTAATACTTTCTACTCGAGCTCCATCATGGACTATTTACATTCCAAGACAACAAAAAACGAGGAGTTCTAGTGAAACAGAACCAATGATGTCGAGCTAAGAGCACCTTCATTCCTACAAAAAATGGTGGATGTACAAATCCACAACGGATCGTGTCCTTCAAGTCGCACGTTGCTTTCTACCACATCGTTTCAAACGAAGTTTTACCATAACATTCCTCTAAGAACCGGTATGGGATTGATTCAATTATGGAATCATGAATAGTCATTGGTTGGGCTGATGTATAAACGCCATAATCTATAGTATTTTCTATAGCTATAGTATATAGATATAAATAATACTATAATAATACTATAGATTAGGTGAGATTAGGTGGATAAAGATTTTTCTGAAGAAATCTTAGTAAGACCCCATCGCTAATATTAATTTGTCTAACATTACATTATGTCTAACATTACATTATTATAATATTAATTAATAAATATATATATATATTATTTATATAAATAATAATCAATAAGAATAAATAATAATCAATAAGATGAATAAACGAATTCTTTTTGATTCTGCATCTTCACGTGACTTAATAAGAATAAGAGAGAAAAATTCAGCTTCTATTCTAAGAAATGATTAAAACTATTTATCTTTCTAAATTTATTCGAAATTTAGAAAGTTCCCCTTTCGACATCATTATTCCAAGAAAATTTGATAGTTAAAAATAACTTTTAATCCGCTTCGGAAAAAAGACTTATCTTTTTTTTTCATCTGATTGATAAAATCCAAAGAATGGGGAGGGTTTCGTATCGATCAATTCAATCAAATACACTGAGCAATTGTCACCGTTTAGAGATATTGAAATGAACGCCTTCCCATTACTGATTAACTCTTATCTACCCCATTCTATGGGACTGATGCAGCATAAATCAAAAGAAGGGGGTGTCCTAGTTTTTTTTTTAGAAATGCAAGCTGTCTAGGCACAAAGCCAAACAAGTCCAGATTAAGTCCAGTTTTTGCTCCTTTTTTTTCTATTTTAGCCTACCTCATTGATTAAGAATTAAGAGACTTAGTGAATTTAATTATTACCAAAAATCTCCTCTTGGCGAAAAGTCAAGAAATCGACAAAAACAAAAATGGAATCTAATTAGGCTAATTTAGGGGGTAGAGAATACGCGATAGGGAATACGGATTCTTTCGCATCTCGATTCAGTTTTTGAAAAAAAAAATGATTCATCGAAGAAAAAAATCATAAACAACAACAATCACATTCCAGCTAACATTTCGATTTTAAACAGAACCAGAACATTGTTAAAAAAGCAATCTATATTGTCAGAGAATATATATGTTCTGGGACGGAAGGATTCGAACCTCCGAATAGCGGGACCAAAACCCGTTGCCTTACCACTTGGCCACGCCCCATTTAGATTTCTATGCGATACTAATAAAGTATATTGCTGGTTTTGTTTGTTTGTCAACTCTAGTCCCAATATCTATAGAATAGATTAGATTAGTATTCGGATTTTTCTATGTTTTTGGTATGTG